TATAATATAACAATTATATATGAATTATAAGATATCTTTATAACAATATAAGGATAAGGTTCAAATATAAAACAATAAATATAACAATAAATAACAGGTACAAATATTAAATCGAGGTACCCATTCTATGATAACTCTCAACAGTCTCCCCTCCATTTTTGTGCCTTTAGTGGGCTTAGTATTTCCGGCAATTGCAATGGCTTCTTTATCTCTTTATGTTCAAAAAAACAAGATTTTTTAGATACAACAAGGACAAATCTTATATATATATATTTTTTTTCAAGACTTACTTGGATCATAACACGGATATCTATTTAGTAAAATATGGTATAATATGCGGCTTCCTTCGGGCATAAGCTCTTATGTATGTGTAAACATGATAAATGAATTATAACTATTTTCAAATAGATCGGAGAATTTCTGAAATGTAAAGTCAATATATCTATATGTATTAGGAAATCATATGAAAGGGATGTTATTATTTTAGTTTGGATCTAAGAAATTCGATGAATTATCCCTAAAGGTTCACATCATAATAGTGCTGGTTGATGAGAGTTACTTCGGAAACAAAAAAAAGTAAAAAAAAAATTATTTTTGTTATTCTCCCAATTCCAATAAAATGCAACTAGGTCTAGTTAGAGTATGAGTTGGCGATCAGAACGTATATGGGTAGAACTTATAGCGGGGTCTCGAAAAACAAGTAATTTCTGTTGGGCCTTTATTCTTTTTTTAGGTTCATTAGGGTTTTTATTGGTTGGAACGTCCAGTTATTTTGGTAGGAATTTTATATCTTTATTTCCTTCTCAGCAAATAATTTTTTTTCCACAAGGTATCGTGATGTCTTTCTATGGGATCGCAGGTCTTTTTATTAGCTCCTATTTGTGGTGCACAATTTCGTGGAATGTAGGTAGTGGTTATGATCGATTCGATATAAAAGAGGGCATAGTGTGTATTTTTCGTTGGGGATTTCCTGGAAAAAATCGTCGCATATTCCTCCGATTCCTTATGAAAGACATTCAGTCCATCAGAATAGAAATTAAAGAGGGTATTTATGCTCGTCGTGTCCTTTATATGGAAATAAAAGGACAAGGAGCCATTCCCTTGACTCGTACTGATGAGAATTTTACTCCACGAGAGATTGAGCAAAAAGCTGCTGAATTGGCCTATTTCTTGCGTGTACCAATTGAAGTATTTTGAAAAAAGGAACTGAAGAATGAATACTTTGCAAGAGATAAAAAACTCAAGAATCATCTTTTTTTCTATAGCAGAACTTAACTGAAGTTTCTTCAGAACGCTTACTCGAGCCAAAGCAAACGTATATGAAACAATTCTAAAACGAAATTGTTTATGTCCACAATTTTTTTTATGCGTATGTAAATCCACTTAACTCAATTCAGTAACAAATCTAAATGATAGATTCATCATATATCAAAACAAAACATTTCATCATAAAGTAAAGAATTATTTTCTAAATATTTGATATTTTGATAGAACGGGAGTTCTTTCGTCTCGAAATCCGACTACTATTAATTTGAAGAGGGCTCTTTCTTATTCTATATTCTTTCTAAATTCAAGGACTAACCGCTGTACTGAATCACAAAAAAATCCGGAAATACATCGATGACTTGTAATAGCACTTATGCTTGATAGAAATATTAGTATCATATAGAGTCGACGAATGAGGTGCGTTCATTAAAAATTTTAAAATTCACAGACGAAAAAATGGCAAAAAAGAAAGTATTAATTTCCCTTCTATATCTTGCATCTATAGTATTTTTGCCTTGGTGGATCTCTCTCTCATTTAATAAAAGTCTGGAATCTTGGTTTACTAATTGGTGGAATACTAGGCAATCCGAAATTTTTTTGAATGATATTCAAGAAAAGAGTATTCTAAAAGAATTCATAGACTTAGAGGAACTCTTACGTTTGGACGAAATGATAAAGGAATACCCGGAAACACATTTACAAAAGCCTCGCATCGAAATCTACAAAGAAACGATCCAATTGATCAAGATGCACAACGAGGATCGCATCCATACAATTTTACACTTCTCGACAAATATAATCTGTTTCGGTATTCTAAGTGGTTATTCTATTCTAGGTAATGAAGAACTTGTTATTCTTAACTCTTGGTTTCAAGAATTCCTATACAACTTAAGCGACACAATAAAAGCTTTTTCTATTCTTTTATTAACTGATTTATGTATAGGATTCCATTCGCCCCACGGTTGGGAATTAATGATTGGCTCTGTCTACAAAGATTTTGGATTTGCTCATAATGATCAAATTATATCCGGTCTTGTTTCTACTTTTCCAGTCATTTTAGATACAATTTTTAAATATTGGATCTTTCGTTATTTAAATCGTGTATCTCCTTCACTTGTAGTGATTTATCATTCAATGAATGACTGAAAAGTGATCGAACGATCCAATTATAATATTTGTTACTTTGTACATAAGCAAAACATTCAAAATTGTACTTACTACCCATCCAAGGAAT